TCAGAATAACTTTTTGACTCTGCGCCAGTGATTCCCCTATTATTTATTAGTGAACAATAATTGAATAATTCCTTCATAGAGATAGAGGACATAATTCACATGGATATAGTAAATCTCGCTTGGGCTGCTTTAATGGTAGTCTTTACGTTTTCCCTTTCACTAGTAGTATGGGGAAGGAGTGGACTCTAGAAGTACTACTAATTGAGTTTAGGAACTAAACAGTATCACTTTTTTTTATAGATCGTTCGGCAAAGTTTTTTTTATTTAAAATTTCACTATTTCAATTTAAAATTTTATTTTTAAATTGAAATAGAAATTAAAAATATCTTCATTTCGAAATTCTCTTGGATTTTAGTTGAGTAATGTATTCTATGAATAATAAATATATATGAAGAATACTCTTTCAATCAAAGAAATATTTCAATTATTTCCGTGTTCGTATTTTGAAAGTAAAAAAAGTAAAAGGAATACAAATGGTAGGAAATTTATTCCAACTGAATTCTTCATAAATTTTCTATTTCGATGAACTGACTCTTACCAAAGTTAGATATGGACCATGAGGAAGAACGGAACTTTTTTTTATTTTGTTTACCTCTTTACTGTTCAAAGATCAAAGAGAAAAAAATTCGGTTATTCCATTACGTGGATACACATTGGGAAACAACATAGTAGTTGTCCAACGAGATACTGCACATCCTAAAATATTGTCTTGGGCGAGTCACATATTGCGCCGCTTGTTTTAGTTTTACTATTTTAGAAATTTTATTTATGTTTTGCTTGTTTTATTGAACCCATTTCATATCATGGTTCAAACGTTAAAAGTCGACGGGTTTTACTAATCCTTTTCGAAATCCGAAGAAGTTCCCATGGATCATTTGTCAACTCCTCAATCAATGACTTCTTCGTCGGAATGCTAACTAAAAGATTATTTTATTATACCTATCGAAGAAGTCATTGATTCTTTCGATCGGGATTCATATTGAAAATAATCAGAAATCTAGGAATTCTAATCGTAAAAGTCGCTTTCGATTATTTCAAATTAATTTAATTGAAATCAACACAAATTAAATACAAATAGATAAAGCAAAGAAATAGAATTGGGATACTATATAATATACATTATCACTATATATATTATATATACGTAATTAAATCGATTTCTATATATATAGAAAAGGAATATGATGATACTATTGTAGATTGATCTATATTAATCTATATTAAATTAACCCGCATTACAATACAACTTTATACACTACAATAACAATACTAGATAGTATGGTAGAAAGAAATATCTGAATCTTTCTACCATACTATCGTATCTCATAGAATACGACTGATTCTAGTCTGCCCATTTCATTTAAGACGCGAAATTTTTATCCTTTTCTTCTCTGCAATTATTGATAAGAAATAAAAAATCAAGTTTAATTCAAATTAATCACCTTGGCTGACTGTTTTTACGTATATTATAAGTAAAAAAGCAGTAGGAACTAGAATAAACAGTGCAGTAGCAATAAATGCGAGAATATTTACTTCCATAATCTCATTGTTTAATTTTTCTTTAATTCGCAATAACTCGGGAGTTAATCCCATAGAGATAATAAATCTTTCGCCTGTAAATTCAATGGGATGCATTACATCTCGATGATATCGAATCGGATCAATATCATGAATAACAATATCGGAGCTATCAAATCGATTCATCGTCAAGAATTGAATAGTATAACATAGGACGATCTTTTATCCATACTGAACTCAAAATTTGATTCCCGATACAATCAATAATTCCTTTATTTATTTATCATTCTTTTCCATTCTTTCTTTTCTATAACCTACCGCCCTCTTTGTACAATCATCTGATGAAGTATCATCTAACCGCCTTTCCACTTACCATTGGTTCTAAACAAACCCCAACAAACAATAGAAGCTCAATGAAAAAAAAGGAAGGAGCTAAGTTATAACCTCCTTTTTTTAATGATCCAATCTTCTTGGAAAACAAAAGAAGTATGATAAAGACGAGTACAAATTCCGGTATAAAAAAATCGAATATTCCATCAAATTAACTATTTTTTTATATATTTATATATAAATTTAAAAAGTTTGTTCTTTCAAGGAAAAACCCTTATAAAATATAAAAAAAAAAAAAAAATTCATTACCTCGCTAATAAAAAAGTGATCCTTGTTTGATCTTTATTTTTTAAATATCCTCTTTCATTGGATTAGTAATGGGACGCATATATCAAAAGCTCAATGCGAAATTTGAATGAGATAGATTATTTCAAATTAGTAAAATTTGAAATTGAGGTTACACAAAATAGGGCCCGAAAAGGATATACTTTTATTTTAATCTTAAAAAAAAAGTATTCTATACTATTCTATACACAGTAACTATGTTCAATTTATTTTATATTGTACAAATTCCATTTATGTATGTACTCCCGGGAAACATACAATACTCTACTCTATTTCATATTTCACAGATCGGGAGTAATTGAAAAAGCCAGACCCAGTACAGTACGGTATCCCGTGGAATCCTGAATCTGATGCTAATAATATAATAATTGTACTAATCCACATATGCCTCTCTCCCATCAATCGAATCGGTACTAGTCGAAGAAATGGAAATTCCCCCATTTGGTTGATGATAAATGTGAAACGAAAAAGAAAAAAAGAAGAGGGATCGCTGTTGGGAATGAAATTATGTTATTTGGACTTCTTTTCACAAAAAATAGAGAGATGAATTGATATAGTTTTTTATTGGATTTGGATTCGTCGGGACTGACGGGGCTCGAACCCGCAGCTTCCGCCTTGACAGGGCGGTGCTCTGACCAATTGAACTACAATCCCAAGTAAATACCATAATAAAATAAAGTATACATATTTTTATGATTTCATTCTAACCCTTTCAATTTCGATTAGAATTGGCGTGTTGTAACAGAGCTGCGAGTGTGATATATCGATACCCATATGTATATGTACTTTAGTGAGAGCAGCCGGTATTACTAGTAATCCTTTCGTTATTGCCAAATCAATTGGATAATCACTCGTTCAATCAAAAAAGTTTTTTTTTATTTACTCTTTTCCTTAAACTTTACTTTATAGTTACGGATCCTGATATGAATCTAGATCATTAGCAAGATCAGAATTTCTTGTAAAAAGAGAGTAAATAAATAGTGGTATAGATATATCATAAAATGGATTTCTTCCGTATTGGGATTGGGGGATCGGGCATTTCTGGAGAGCAACAAATGGGTTATATTATATCATTTCATGGCGGATCGGCAAATTATTGGGCCGAGCTGGATTTGAACCAGCGTAGACATATTGCCAACGAATTTACAGTCCGTCCCCATTAACCGCTCGGGCATCGACCCAGGAAGAATCAATTCCAGGCTTATTGATAATCCACGATCAACTTCCTTTCGTAGTACCCTACCCCCAGGGGAAGTCGAATCCCCGCTGCCTCCTTGAAAGAGAGATGTCCTGAACCGCTAGACGATGGGGGCAGACTTGCACGACCGCCATCATACTATGTTCATAGTATGAATAGTTTTTTAAAATTGTCAATATAATGGAATGGTATGACTCGATACGAAGGATCTTTCCGTCTTTCACGATTCTTTCTATACAATTTTTTTCGATAAAAGTTTGGTTCAAAGGCCACGCCGAATCTCTTTATCCGAATCTCTTTATCAATGATTCAATGAAATATCTTGGATCTATGTTAAATTAGTGGATACATGTATCACTCAAATGAATTTAGTTATGATGTCAATTAGGATAGTCTTGAAACAATTCATTGTATTGATATTTATCAAATCCAATATCAATAAACCGTTTTATTTTACCTATATTATATACTCTATATTAAATTATATTAAATTATTTAATTTACTTTTACTGGATAAAGAAAATTTTTCATTCCTGAATGAACCCTTATACTTATTATAAGATATATCTATGTACATCTATTATAATAAGTATATATACTAAACTCATAGTGTCTTTATTCAGGAATTGGATCAAACAAGCCCTTTTAACTCAGTGGTAGAGTAACGCCATGGTAAGGCGTAAGTCATCGGTTCAAATCCGATAAGGGGCTTTGATTTTTTCATAAATCATAAAACTCCGGCAGTAGTATTCATATTTGAAGTGCGAATAAAGATATTGTTGATCTTTGTAATAAAGTAATAAAAAAAAAGTAACAAACCGTATAATTTAATATTTTAATATATAATAAAAATCAAAATTATAACATTATAATTAATTATAGTATGGTTATAAATTTGCTATTTTAATAAATTCAATATATTATTAAATAAAAAATATATTATTTATTATTAAAAAATATATTATTTATTATTAAATAAATAATATAATTATTATAAATATTATATTAAATATTATAATGAATGTAAGGATAAGTCGTCTCGTTAAATCTTCAAATATTACTATTCCTTTCCTATTTTCCATTATTCCAATTAAATCGATTAGAAATCAACAAAATAAAAAGTAAGTGGACCTAACCCATTGCATCATAATTATATCCACTATTCTGATATTAAAATTCGATAGAGATGAAATTGGATCTTTTTTTTCTTTGGACTACGCGGGAATCTGTCGATATATCCGATTTAATCTTCTTGTTCCTAGACGTTCTATAGGAATAAATTAGGAATGAATAAATTAGTATTCCCTTCCTTTACCGAGAAACATTTATTCCAAGTCACAACATACGAGCCATTTTAAATATCTTTCTTTGATTCCAATTCCAGAACACAAGATCCGTTTTATTAGTTATATCTTATATATCTATTTATATATCTAGTATCTAGCAAATCGCTATTTCATGTACTAAATATTTCCATCCATATTGATACATGCAATATTTTTGTTCCGACAACGTAATGGGGAATGTATGCGAGAAGGGTACTTTCATTTCGAGTCTCATATTATTTAATATTTAATTAACTAATATGTATTTAATTCAATACAATATA